AGTTCTTCTAGTCAAGAAGCCCCTGCTTCCCTTGTTGAAATAAGGGCAAATGCTTTGATTCGACATTTCCTAAGAATTGATTTGGTGAAATCCACTATTTCATATATCGTAAAAAGAAATGATCCATCGGGCTCAGGGTTGTTCTCTCCTAATGGATCGGGTTGCACTAATATCAATCCGTTTTTTTCTATTTATTCCAGAGTAAGAATTCAACAACCCCTTAATCTTAATCAAAATCAAAAAACTATTCATACGATGTTGCATAGAAAGAAGGGATTCCAGTCGTTGATAATTTTGTCATCATCCAATTGTTTTCGAATGGGTCCATTCACCGATGTAAAATACCACAATTTGATAAAAGAATCAATTAAAATTACAAAAGATCCTCGAATTCCAATTAAGAATTTGCTGGGGCCTTTAGGAACATCTTTTCTACTTGCAAATGTTTATTTGGTTTACCATTTAATAACTCATAATCAGATCTTGGTAAATAAGTATTTGCAACTTGACAATTTAAAACGGACTTTTCGAGTAATTAACTATTTTTTACTAGATGAAAATGAGCAAATTTCGAATCCCGATCCATGCAGTAACATTATTTTGAATTTGAATTGGGATTTTCTCCATCTCAATTATTGTCAAGAAACATCTACAAATACAAAAATGAGTCTTGGTCAGCTTATTTGTGAAAATATATGTATAGTCAAAAGCGCACCACACCTAAAATCGGGTCAAGTTATACTTGTTCAAGTTGACTCTGTAGTAATACGATCAGCTAAACCTTACTTGGCTACTCCAGGAGCAACTGTTCATGGCCATTACGGGGAAATTCTATACCAAGGAGATACTTTAATTACATTTCTATATGAAAAATCGAGATCTGGTGATATAACCCAGGGGCTTCCAAAAGTAGAACAGGTATTAGAAGTGCGTTCGGTTGATTCAATATCAATGAATCTAGAAAAGAGAGTTGAGGGTTGGAACGACCATATAACAAAAATTCTTGGAATGCCGTGGGCATTCTTGATTGGTGCTGAGCTAACTATAGTGCAAAGTCGTATCTCTTTGCTTAATAAGATCCAAAAGGTTTATCGAGCCCAAGGGGTGCAGATTCATAATAGGCATATAGAAATTATTGTACGTCAAATAACATCAAAAGTGTTGGTTTCAGAAGATGGAATGTCTAATGTTTTTTCACCCGGAGAACTAATTGGATTGTTGCGAGCGGAGCGAATGGGGCGCGCGTTGGAAGAAGCGGTTTGTTACCGAGTCCTTTTATTGGGAATAACAAAAGCATCTCTCAATACTCAAAGTTTTATATCTGAAGCGAGTTTTCAAGAAACGGCTCGAGTCTTAGCAAAAGCGGCTCTTCGGGGTCGAATCGATTGGTTGAAGGGCCTGAAAGAGAACGTTGTTTTGGGGGGTATGGTACCTGTTGGTACCGGATTGAAAAGATTCGTCTCCCCTTCACAACAATATAAGAAAAACCCTTTGGAAACAAAAAAAAACAATCGATTCGAGGGGGAAATGAGAGATATTCTGTTTCACCACAGAAAATTATTTGATTCTTTTCTTTCATCTTTTAAAGAACTTTCATGATAGAGCGGAAGTATCATTTATAGGATTTAATGATTCTTAAAAGCGAGTTCCTCTTTTTGACTTTGACTATCTGTATATGGTATATGTATTTGGTGCACTTATTTGATTTGGTAATCAAAATAGTAAGCAATAGAAAAGACTAATGGCTTGGGCGTCTATCTACTATCTACAGGCCAATCTACAGTAGAAGAGAAGGTTCCACCGGAACAATTATTTCTTTTTTTAAATGACAAGAAGATATTGGAACATTAACTTGGAAGAGATGCTGGAGGCAGGAGTGCATTTTGGCCATGGTACTAGGAAATGGAATCCTAAAATGGCACCTTATATCTCTGCAAAGCGTAAAGGTATTCATATTACAAATCTTACTAGAACTGCTCGTTTTTTATCCGAAGCCTGTGATTTAGTTTTTGATGCAGCAAGTAGAGGAAAACAGTTCTTGATTGTTGGTACCAAAAATAAGGCAACCGATTCAGTAGCACGGGCTGCAACAAAGGCCCGGTGTCATTGTGTTAATAAAAAATGGCTTGGCGGGATGTTAACAAATTGGTCGACTACAGAAACGAGACTTCATAAGTTCAGGGACTTAAGAATGGAACAAAAAACGGGAAGACTCAACCGTTTGCCGAAAAGAGATGCGGCTGTGGTGAAAAGACAATTATCTCGCTTGCAAACATATCTAGGTGGGATTAAATATATGGCAGGGTTACCTGATATTGTAATTATCGTCGATCAGCATGAAGAATATACGGCTCTGCGAGAGTGTATTACTTTGGGAATTCCAACAATTTCTTTAATCGATACAAATTGTGACCCCGATCTTGCAGATATTTCGATTCCAGCGAATGATGACGCTATAGCTTCAATTCGCTTAATTCTTAACAAATTAGTATTCGCAATTTGTGAGGGCCGTTCTAGCTATATAAGAAATCCTTGATTAATAATAAGATAAATAATTTTGACTTCGAAAATCCGATCGAATCGGTTATTATTTGTTTATTTCTTTTTAGTTTTTATTTATTTATGGGTTTTGATAAATGAATAAAAGGAGATATTATGTAATTAGTTAGTATTCAAAAGATCCAATTCAAGTAGACAAATAGATAGTTGAATCAAAATAATTTTTTTAAAGTTCCATTTTTCCAGAGGGCAATATGAATGTGCTATCATGTTCCATCAACACACTATACGATATATCTGGTGTGGAAGTAGGCCAACATTTCTATTGGCAAATAGGGGATTTCCAAGTCCACGGCCAAGTACTTATTACTTCTTGGATTGTAATTGCTATCTTATTAGGTTCAGCTACTATAGCTGTTCGGAACCCACAAATAATTCCGACCGGGAGTCAGAATTTTTTCGAATATGTTCTTGAATTCATTCGAGATGTGAGTAAAACCCAAATTGGAGAAGAATATGGTCCTTGGGTTCCTTTTATTGGAACTCTCTTTCTATTTATTTTTGTTTCAAATTGGGCAGGAGCTCTTTTACCTTGGAAAATCATAGAATTACCTCATGGAGAGTTAGCCGCACCCACGAATGATATAAATACTACTGTTGCTTTGGCTTTACTCACGTCAGTGGCATATTTCTATGCGGGTCTTACCAAAAAGGGATTAAGTTATTTCGGGAAATATATTCAACCAACCCCAATCCTTTTACCCATTAACATCCTAGAAGATTTTACAAAACCCTTGTCACTTAGTTTTCGACTTTTCGGAAATATCTTAGCAGATGAATTAGTAGTTGTTGTTCTTGTTTCTTTAGTACCTTCAGTGGTTCCTATCCCTGTCATGTTCCTTGGATTATTTACAAGTGGTATTCAAGCTCTTATTTTTGCAACTTTAGCCGCGGCTTATATAGGGGAATCCATGGAGGGTCATCATTGAAATAGTCTTATTTTTTGATTAGCGCAAAGCAATGAGCAATGTATGTGTAGTTCACGATGATTTACTTAAGGAATAGAAATATACAAGACTTTCGATTTCTATATGATAGAAAAAAATAGGAACAAAAAAATCAAAGATTACGATATTCGAGAGTTGTAAAAACAAAAAAGGAAAGAGATCCAAAAGATCTTTTTCCTAAAATGAGTTTTTCGTCCACTTAATATCCTACCTTTCCTTGATGAAGATTTACTTTTCTATCGGTCAGCCAATCTTCTTATTCAAATCATAATTTGAAATATATGTTTACGACGTGTGATTAAATAAAAAACAGGAGAAACAATTCTACTAAATTTGTCTATTTCGATTGTATTCGGTTGGAATAATGATAAAGAAACTGCAAAGGAGAAAAGAATTTACAAAAAGCAAAGAAAGGGTATTCCTAAAAAAATGGATTGATTCTCGAATCCGATTGAATTGAATGGTTTACGTTATGGAAGAAAGACGGGTATATGGGATAGTAGATATTGGCTGGTTATATATGAACTAAAGATATATTTCATTTGCCCTACTGTTGTGTATGGGTTTCAATAGAAGCCCTTTCGATTCTTGTGGCTGTGAATTGGATGAATAATGAGATGAAATCAAGAAAAGATGGAAAAATTGAGTTCGTAACCAAGAAATGGAAGAACGAGAGTTCTATGGATTCACAAAGACTCTGTGTATAGAAATGAAAAAATCTGAATATAGAATATTCTTACTTAAATTCGAAGTTCTTAGTTACTTTGACTAGATGAATCTTATCGATGGACTAATTAAGTCATAATTCATTGGTTGATTGTATCATTAACTATTTCTTTTTTTTGGTATGAGGAACTTATCATGAATCCACTGATTTCTGCTGCTTCCGTTATTGCTGCTGGGCTGGCCGTAGGGCTTGCTTCTATTGGACCTGGGGTTGGTCAAGGGACTGCTGCGGGTCAAGCCGTAGAGGGTATCGCAAGGCAGCCCGAGGCAGAGGGAAAAATACGAGGTACTCTCTTGCTTAGTCTAGCTTTTATGGAAGCTTTAACGATTTATGGGTTGGTTGTAGCATTAGCACTTTTATTTGCGAATCCTTTTGTTTAAATCTTCGAAATAGGCAAAGTATGTATTTTTCCTATTTTATTGCCTTAGATTTGTCGTTTGCTTTTTCAAATTGGACCAAGATGTCACTTCTAGAAGTCCTTATTCGTTGAGAAAATAACCTATGGGAAGGGATGATTTATAGAGTAAGGAATTAGCATACCGCCCCGCTTCCCCTTCGTAGTCCGAGGGAAACTCTTTTTATTTTTATGGGGGTCTTGCAACAATCCAGGGGTAGTTCATACTTTCTAACTCACTAACTCAAATATTTTTTTACTCGATTTCAAAAAAAAAAAGGAAAGAAGAACTAAAGAGTAAAGAGGGGGAAAGTGATAGAAAAAGAATTCTGGTCAATTTTTGAGCCTATCTAGAATCTATATAATGAGATTA